GTTATTGAGAGGTAAAGGATTAAATCCTTTTAAGAAATAAAGTTTTTGGTCGGAATATGAATCCAAACCGAAAGACCCCTTAACTATTAAGGGGGTTAATAGAACGAATCACACTTTTACCACTAAACTATACCCGCTACAATACGATTATTGTATACAAAGAGACCTTTTGTCGAACAAGGGAATTGGACATAATCAAGATAGGATCATAAAAGAATCATGAAAATAAAATGAGAGTGTTGGCAGGGGAACTTAATGAGATTAGGAAAAGAGGGTTCAGTTAAATAACTAAATAACAAGTTTTATCTTTTCTTTTGCTGGCGGAATTTTGATGGATACGGCTCGACAAAACCGCCGAAATCCCACCATCAAAATGCATTGTGTAAGAATCCATAGTTTCATTTTTTTTTATCTTTATTTCAATAAAGTAAAAAAGGAAAGTCAATAAAAAAGAAAGAATAATACGAAATGACACTTTGATTTTATATATAATTTGATTTTATATAATAAGAATGGAAATAGTCCTTCTTCTTTTTGTTGTTGCTTGAATAGCAAGATTTTTGTTTTGAAATAAATCATTTTATCTATGATTCGTTGAAACAAAAAAAGGGCCCGGCTAGGTACTGACCAGGCCAGGCCATGGGAATAAAAACGCCTTTCGGACAAAATAAAAGCAAGGAGCTATTCTTTATTTTTCGTTATATTTATATATTGTATTTAGTATTGTCTTTATTTTTTTATTTATATTGGATTTTTAGAGACCTTACTTTATCTAAATGTAATTACTGATAAAAGTTGTATATATCTATATAATAAAGATAAAGAGAGAGAAAAAAGCGAGAGAAAGAAAGACTTTTTTCAATCTTTACTTTATGTGTAATGTAACATAGTTATTATATTTTTTTGAATTGGGAGAGATGGCTGAGTGGACTAAAGCGTCGGATTGCTAATCCGTTGTACGAGTTATTCGTACCGAGGGTTCGAATCCCTCTCTTTCCGTTGATGGCTTCCTATTTACCTTATCTTTCAAATTTTGCAAACCCTAAGTTAAACGTGTGGAATAGATCAAAAAATCCTAAGCCTAATAAATTTGTGAAAAATCAAGTAAAGAAAATGAAAAAGCCCCTTTTATTTTATTCTTCACGCCCAGGATTACGTCCTGGATCATTAGATAGGAATCCGAAGATGAAGAGAGAAACAAAGAATATTACTACTGTGTAAACAAAGAGTTTGAGAGTAAGCATTACACAATCTCCAAGATCATTTTTTTGAAAAAAAAAAAGAGAATAGATCCTCCATTACCAAAATTTTCTTTCATACCTACAATTAGATATTGTGGGGAACCCTAACCCTATTAGGGCCTTTCGCTGGAAAAAAAGGTAAGAATGGGGAAATGGGGTGATCCAGATTTATTGCGGCTCTCCAAGAATTTCAATGTTTGAATCGAGGGTTCATATTGTAAGACTTATCTGATCTTATCAATTGTTATAATTTTTTCTCGAATAAATCATTAATTTTCTAGGATAGTATTAAAGATCTCATCGAAAACTTACAGCAGCTTGCCAAACAAAGGCTAAGAGAAAAAAAAGCAGAGGTATGACTGGCATAAAATTAACGATTGGATTCAAAAAAGCATAAGCTTCGGGCAATTTGGCGAAGATAAAACTACTCGAATAAAGGGCAGAATTAAGACAGATACAGATCAAATTAAAGATATTAAGCATAACAGACATTTTGTTCTTGGAGATAATTGCATTTTGATTGATTTATTGATATAAGGAAAAAGAGAGTAAAGTGGACCAAAAAATCCTTCTTTTTCTTTGAACTTACCCAATCAAAAATCCTCCAATTCTCAAAGGAGAATAGAAGAAATCATACTTTCATACAATATCTTAATTGAATTATATGTAATGATCAATAAATTCAGTTTAATTCTATAATCGACACGTATCAAAATCCTATCAGCAATCTAATTTATTCTATAGAATATTTGGGTTGGAATTGACGAAAAACCAATACCAATATTAGTCTTTATTAGTGTCGAATAGAAATCTAAGTGGGGCGTGGCCAAGTGGTAAGGCAACGGGTTTTGGTCCCGCTATTCGGAGGTTCGAATCCTTCCGTCCCAGAGTATATCCATTTTATCAGAATCAAGATTGTGTTTTGGATAGAATGTGATTCTTGTTTCTTATTTTTCATGATTCCGAAAAGAATCATATTTTTACAAAATGAACTGAATCCAGTTGAAATGATACGCAAATGTAACTGAATCTATTTGTGATCCGGGTAAGATGGGAACATAGATAGATCACAAGAGTTTGAATTCAAAAAAGCTGGGCGGGCTTTTCATCGTATGCGCATTCACTTCATCTTCATAGTGAGGGAAGTTAGTTAGTTAGAAAAACCTTATGTCCATATTTATTTGAATTTTTTCAATGATACATTTTGAATCAAAATGGGAAAGAAAAGCACCTACATTCCCTATCTCTTATTCCCTATCCCTTCAATGAGGTAGCCTGATTATTAATTATCTGTCAATCCCGGAATTCTAAGGATCTCTTGAATTCTAAACAAAAGGGAGTTCTCGGTACTAATTGAATTCAACCAATGGGGATTAAGTCTCTTAAGATTGGGTTAGGGTAAAATAAAAATAGGAGCAAGGACTTAATCTGAGCGTGCTTGACTTTGTACCTAGACAAGATAGTTAACATCCGGTAAAGAGGATCCTTTTTTTATTTATTTATGACTCATCATCCTCATAGAATTCGGGAAGTAGATAGGAGTTAATCAGTAACGGAAGGTATTAATTTGAATATCTGTGTTTGTCCGAATCTCATTAACAAACAATCAAGTTACATATGTAACCGACGTATTTTCTTTGAACCTTATTTTGAGGTATTTTGTGTTTGGCTCTAATGAATAATTAGAAATCTATATTCAGACAGGAGTGATTCATACATTTTATTCACTTTAGTTTAGGACAAGATTACAGAAAAATTACTACACAAATAAAATATGAAAATGCGTATAAAATGAGGAAATGTTTAGCTTATATGTATGTATTGTTATCGTTTTTTTTTTTATTTAAGTGACAACGATTTTTGTAACAAAGATTTGTGATCCCTTACCTTCCATTTTCAAATTTCAATATTTAACATAGAATATCTATAACAGTGACAATTGTTCAGTGTATCTAATAGATACATCAAACCCCTATTTTTTGATTCTTATTTAATTTTATCACTCAGATGAAAGAATAAGGACCAAAATCTTCCCTTACACCAGTTTTTTTATCCATCTTACGAAAAAAAAAAATTGGCTTTATTCTTCGATCTATCTCTCTGCTTTAAATCATTCATGAGTCAATTTGAAAAGAAAGAGAGATTTATCCCTCTTATGTGCGGTCCTTATTGTAAACCTTTATTCAAATAATGATGTCAAAGCAGGAAACTTTTTAAATTATAATTTTTTGAACTATTTAAAATGATTCCTTTTGAGTTTAATCTTTGGTACTCGAAGAAGTGTGAGGTTGGTAAATCAATCCTTTTGAGTTACTTAAAGATGCCGATTCAAAAAGAACTCATTTATTCGTTGTTATTTATCTTATTTTGTTATTAAAAAAAGACGTTGCATTCATCATTCATACAATCAAATTTGAATTCTTGTTGAGACTTTTTCAGAAAAACATCTCCCCATCTATATAGAAGAATAAAAGTATAGATTACTATGTACCGACTGAACCAATGACTATTCATGATTCGATAATTGAATCATTTCCATACCGGTTCCAAATTAGAGGAATGTTATGGTAAAACTTCGTTTGAAACGATGTGGTAGAAAGCAACGTGCGACTTGAAGGACACGATCCGTTGTGGATTCTTAAATCCACCATTTTATATAGGAATGAAGATGCTCTTGGCTCGACATCGTTTATTCTGTTCCACTAGAACCCCTCTTTCTTGTTGGGTTGTAATGCAAATAGTACATGATGGAGCTCGAGTAGAAAGTATTGATTCATTTCTCGGGAGTAAGGATCTAGGGTTAATGCCAATCAATAAATTGGAACAACTTCGTAAGTATATCTTCGATATAGAAATCGAAAGGATCCAATTTGAGCAAGTTTCCAATCCAAAAGGAAATTGGATTTGTTGGAATTGATAAAACTCTTTCGATACAAAGTGTATCGCGCGGGAATCAACTGTTCGTATGATTCTTTGATAGAAATAAAAAAGGTATGTTGCTGCCCTTTTGAAAGGATTAAGGATCACCGAAGTAATGTCTAAACCCAATGATTCAAAACAAAGATAAAGGATCCCAGAACAAGGAAAGACCCTTTCAATTGTCTCAATAACTGGATCAGACTGAAGAATCCAAATAGGTTTTAAACGAGACAAACAACAAGGGGTTAAAGACCACTCAATAAATGCCTAAAGATTTTTCTTTGAGCTATTTAAAAGTTATCCAACTTGAGTTATGAGTACAAATCATTTTTTTTTTTTCTTTTTCAGGAAGGAAGAAGAAAAAAAAAAGACTTAAATCATAGTCTAATTGATTTGATGATTTTATGGACCCATTTGCCATTAGAATTCTATACTATAATTCTATACATCAATGGATATAACTTCGAATCATTTTTTCTCGAGCCGTACGAGGAGAAAACTTCCTATACGGTTCTAGGGGGGGGGGGTATTGTTCATCTACATCTATCCCAATGAGCCGTCTATCGAATCGTTGCAATTGATGGTCGATCTCGAAGAGAAGGAAGAGATCTTCAGAAAGTGGGTTTTTATGATCCGATAAAGAATCAAACTTATTTAAATGTTCCTGCTATTCTATACTTCCTTGAAAAAGGCGCTCAACCTACAGGAACTGTTCATGATATTTTAAAGAAGGCGGAGGTTTTAAAGGAACTTCGGTCTAATCAAATCAAATTAAATTAAGGAAATACAAAAATAAGGGAGGGAGTGGTGACTCGTATATAGCTTTGTATAACCTTTCTC